GACCCAAATATTTATTGAAACGGATATGAAATATAAAGTTTTAAACATCTCTCTCATTCAATATTATTTAAAGATATGAAAGCGTAAAAATGCGAAAGTTCTTCTTTGTGGTTAAATGCCAAAAAATCAAGTCAGCTCATTCGTCTTTATGTTGTGTTGATGATTACAGGCCTCTTGAATCTTCTCGATTACCTATCTTTATTGTCTTTTTTATTTGGTATTTGTTTTGTATGAAACGGGAATGGGGATTTCTTCTTGTTTTCTTTATTATTGATAGGAATTCTCTTGTTAAGACCCTACTTAACTAATTAATTGAAACCTCAGATTCATACGAGAACCACGATAATTCAATGAAACCTTCAAAATCCAAAGTTCACTGAGTGAGAACCATTGGATCATCACTTATTCAATCAAAAAATAGCTATAATGACTAAAAACATAAAATACAAAGAAATTTTTGTCCTTATGATCCAAATAAGAGTTTAAAAGCAGAAAAATTTTTTGATTTATTAAAGTTTATACGATAGAACGTAAAGAAGTCCGGCTACGAGGTCTGAGTATTTAAGTATGAATCATAGTTCGAATACTTTATGATCTATTTGATCTATTTCGTGCTCCAGATACTCGAATGAATATCCGACGAAGTAAAACCATCTTGATAAAGATGACAGACCCCCCATTCTCTGTACTATCCATAGGGTCAATTCTAACAAGTCACACACTCATATTCCGGAAATATACAATGCAGAAAAAAAAATTCGCGGTCGAACTACCAAAGGAGAATAGGCTAAAATTTTTAGACCTACATACTTTTTCGGATCGAGCTAAAAGCTAGGACGTCAAGATTCTTCTGAGTCTAATTCATTGAAATTCCATCCAGTAGAACAGAAGAATTATAAATCTCCAAAATAATAGATAGGAATACCGCAAATAGAGCCATTGCAACACCCATCAAAGGCGTCGTTCCCCATCCAGGAGCTACTTTACCATATTCGGAATTCAATGGTTTCAATAACTTCCCTACAGTAGTGCTTCTTGGACCAGATCTAGAACTATCCTCAACAGTTTGTGTAGCCATAAATCTTATTTTGTATTCATTACGATCTGTTGACTTTGTATACCATTCCGTTGTAAATAAACGATCTTAGCATAGATCCATTGTGGTCTTTCAATTCTATAATAATGGAAACAGCAACCCTAGTCGCCATCTTTATATCTGGGTTACTTGTAAGTTTTACTGGGTATGCTCTATATACTGCCTTTGGGCAACCCTCTCAACAACTAAGAGATCCATTCGAGGAACACGGGGACTAGTTGACGTAATCAGCCTCCAAATATTTGGGGGCTGATTACGTCAATGAAAAATTATTTCATTTTTTAGTTGAAATTTTAGGTGGTTCCCGAAAAAAAATAGCGAAAAAAATTATCCCTAAAGTGGATACTAAGAGAAATGTATAAACCAATGCTTCCATAAATTTGATCGTGGTTTACAATTATAGCTTTCATACCTGTTTTGTTTATCCCTCTGGATAAAGAAAGAAAAAGAGTCAAAGAAACGGCAGCGATTTAAATCAAGATTCCTACGGTACCTTACCCATTAAATAAAATCGCAAACAGAAACTAGAAGAAAAAAAGGAATGTTGCATCAGACTGCTTGTCTTTTTGTAGTTGGATCTCCAAGTTTTTGGAATGCCCCAAATTCCACTTGAGCATCCAAATCTGGATCAATACCAGCAAAAACATCTCTGAAGAGGGTTCTAGAACCATGCCAAATGTGTCCAAAGAAGAAAAGTAGAGCAAACGAAGCATGTCCAAAAGTAAACCAACCTCGTGGACTGCTACGAAAAACACCATCGGATTTCAAAGTAGCACGATCTAATTCAAAAATCTCACCCAATTGAGCCCGTCTAGCATATTTTTTCACAGTTGAGGGATCACTATAACTCACCCCATTGAGTTCACCACCATAAAACTCAATAGTTACACCTACTTGTTCGACACTATATTTTGATTCTGCCCTTCGAAATGGGACGTCGGCTCTAACAATTCCGTCTCCGTCTACCAAAACAACCGGAAATGTTTCAAAAAAAGTAGGCATACGGCGTACAAAAAGTTCACGCCCTTCTTTATTTCTAAAGACGGGGTGTCCTAACCATCCAACAGCTATTCCATCCCCATTGTCCATTGAACCCGCTCGGAATAACCCTCCTTTTGCTGGATTATTACCAATATAATCATAAAAAGCTAATTTTTCAGGAATTTTAGACCAAGCTTCTGATAAACTTTGATTTTCAGCCAGTCCAGCACTAACTCTTCGATATATTTCTTGTTGAAAGTATCCCTGATCCCATTGATAACGAGTAGGACCAAACAATTCGATGGGAGTAGTTGCAGAACCATACCACATAGTTCCAGCAACAACAAAAGCTGCAAAAAAGACAGCAGCAATACTACTGGAAAGGACGGTTTCTATATTGCCCATACGTAACCCTTTGTATAGACGTTGAGGCGGACGAACACTAAGATGAAATAGGCCCGCTAATATACCCAACGTCCCTGCTGCAATATGATGAGAGGCTATTCCTCCCGGAACAAAAGGGTCAAAACCCTCCACGCCCCACGCCGGGTTTACGGGTTGGACCTTTCCGGTTAGTCCATAGGGGTCGGATACCCATATTCCAGGACCATATAATCCTGTTACATGAAATGCGCCAAAACCAAAGCAAGCCACTCCTGAAAGAAATAAATGAATTCCAAAAATCTTGGGCAAATCCAAAGAGGGTTTTCCTGTACGTTCATCACAAAAAATTTCTAGATCCCAATATACCCAATGCCAAATAGCTGCCAAGAAGCACAAGCCGGAAAACACGATATGTGCTCCGGCTACCCCTTCGTAACTCCAAAGACCCGGATTCGTTATAGTCCCTCCTGTAATATTCCAACCGCCCCACGAATTGGTTATTCCTAAACGAGTCATGAAAGGTATAACGAACATACCTTGTCTCCACATTGGATCAAGAACGGGGTCGGAGGGATCAAAAACAGCTAATTCATATAGAGCCATCGAACCGGCCCAACCAGCAACCAGAGCAGTATGCATTATATGCACAGAAAGCAAACGACCGGGATCATTCAATACAACAGTATGAACACGATACCAAGGCAAACCCATGGAAATACCCCTTTATCAAGGAAAAATAGACACTATGTAACTTTATTGCATTGGAAAAAACTATGCTACAGACCCCCCCTTTTTAGGTAATTTTTTCGGAGAAAGGATTAATATTTGTTCTATTCTGTTAGTAATAATGGAACAATTCTATTCATAGGAAAAAAGGGAAGCGGATCTATTCTATATCCGATAAGTACCAATACGCAATGGGGGTGAATTCCATTTTATATGAACCAAGATAGCTATTGTTGTTCATCATTCAGAAACCCGTTCGTAAAAAATTTCCTTTATTGATTCTCTCTTACTTTACTTTTATTTTATATTTTATTTTCGCTTATTCAACTTATGTATTAAATATGATTAATTTAAATATGATTAATTTAATTAAAGTAGGAAAAAAGGATAATAGTATTAAAAAATGAAACCCCAATTTTACGTTTCCACATCAAAGTGAAATAGAGAACTTCATTCTCTTTTTTTTATTTCATGCCTATTGGCGTTCCAAAAGTACCTTTTCGAAGTCCTGGAGAAGGAGATACATCTTGGGTTGACATATAGTGCGACTTGTCAGATATATTGGGCTATATGGGATTTCCCCATTTTCTCCCTCGATCGAGATATCCTCTGTTTCGCCCAAAAAGATTGATTGAATTATCAAAAATTTGTAATGCGAAGCGCAAAAAATAAAGTGGAATTAAATGCAGGGAGTATTTAGATTGATATTAGATTATCAAAACTTTTTTATGGTTTACGTGATCGGACTAATAAAATGAAATATCCAGGCTCCGTTTAGCAAAAACCCAATTGATAATTAATATATAATATTTTTATAATTACTACTTATATGATATGCAAAATTATGATAAAAAATTCTATTAAAAAATAAAAAAAAAATTGAAACAGGGTGATCTAAAACTGTTGCTCAAATCAAATAATATAATGAAAAATTTGTTGACTATTTGACAGAAGACATGTGAAAGAAATGAATTGAAAAAAATTGGAGTAGTAAAAAAAGACGCGGTATTTGGTTCATTTGTCCTATATGTGCAAATCAAAATCGGGCAAATTTTTCCTTTTACTCGGGGTAGAGCATAAACCTAAAAAATGGAATAAAAAAAGGAAAAAGCCCATTCAGGAACAAGAAAAAATCATCGCCATTTCAACTGAATCTCGATGAAAAAAAAATATCAATGAATCAAGTTAGTCTGAGCGGCTTAATCAATCGTTTTATTATTAGATTTTAAAATCTAATATTTAAAATCTAATAAAAGGGGCCAAAACTTCTTTTTTCTTTGACTTTTGGGAGCAAGCCCTTTCGTTATAAGTTATAAAAAAAAGCCTTCTATGAAAAAGGAATCGACACATTGGTTTTTTCACAATTTTTGTTGAACCGTATGCATCAAAAGGTGCCTGTACGGCTCCTAAGGAATAAAATTTTATCCTAATCAACCGACTTTATCGAGAAAGATTATTTTTTTTAGGCCAAGACGTTGATACCGAAATTTCGAATCAACTTATTAGTCTTATGATATATCTCAGTATAGAAAAGGATACCAAAGATCTTTATTTGTTTATAAACTCTCCTGGTGGATGGGTAATATCTGGAATGGCTATTTATGATACTATGCAATTTGTGCGACCCGATGTACAGACAATATGCATGGGATTGGCCGCTTCAATAGCATCCTTTATCCTAGTCGGGGGAGCAATTACCAAACGTATAGCATTCCCTCACGCTTGGCGCCAATGAGTTTTTTTATTTTCGAGAAAAAAAATACTATGCCTTCGCCATCGGAAATATGAATGAGTTAAGTAATAATAGCATGGCACTTCGAATTCGATATGAAATTTTTTAGATTAAAAAAAAATGAGATTATATATTGAAAGAGTAGTATGAGATAAAGAAGGGGTTTTTCAAATGATATCGTACCTATTCGGGCACATCTCAGCGTCACAAACTTTGTTTTCACACCGGAAGCTTATTTACAAAATTTATATTAAAAAAAAAAGACACTTTGGGATTGCTGAATCATAGACGAATCAAAAAAATGATATATAAAGCAACGGAACCATCATAGTATTTTTTTAACTCCTACAAAAAAGAAGGATGGTAATTGGATTATTTCTGGATCTGCGTATAATACAACCTATATTTTTTTTTCTTTCACCAAAAGGAAAGGTCCATTCCATTGTGGAGCCGTATGCAATGCACAAAAAAAGCCTGTACGGTTATTCAATTTTCTCTGTTTTTTTGGTTATCGCGCCTCATTCTGCGAAATAGAAGAACCTTTTTTTTATATCATCAGGGTAATGATCCATCAACCCGCTAGTTCGTTTTATGAGGCACAAACGGGAGAATTTATCTTGGAAGCGGAAGAACTACTAAAACTTCGCGAAACCATCACAAGGGTTTATGTACAAAGAACGGGCAAACCTATCTGGGTTGTATCCGAAGACATGGAAAGGGATGTTTTTATGTCAGCAACAGAAGCCCAAGCTCATGGAATTGTTGATCTTGTAGCGGTTCAATAAAAAATAGGAGCGATTTCATGCAAATCTACAATTTCAAAATTTTATATCTTTTTAGATTAAAGGTTTAGTTTCATATTCTCTTCAATAAAAAAAATATATATTGAAGAGAATCTTGAAGAGAAGTAATTCAGAATTAACCGGTTAGAACTAATCTAAACCAGCCCATTATTTATATGATTCCGTATGCCAACCATTAAACAACTTATTAGAAATACAAGACAGCCAATCCGAAATGTCACGAAATCCCCAGCGCTTCGGGGATGCCCTCAGCGACGAGGAACATGTACTCGGGTGTATGTGCGACTCGTTTAGATCATAGACTGCAAAAAGGAAATTCTTTTTGAAATATCAAGGATCAGTACCTGTGAATAAAATAGAATGGAGGAACTCGATTCATTATTTCAAAAAGATAGATCGTTCATATCTTCTATTGTGTCTGAAACTTATGGTTTACATTGGTGCAAATCCAATCAACTCCATTTTTTAGAAAACCCCCAATGATAACAAATGGTTATCCATTAAGCGGGGGAAATTCCATTTTTTATTAAAAAGAAAAAAGATTCCACTCTTGAAAGAAAAAAACGGACTAACAGGGTAAACGACCAAATTAATTTTAAAAATGAAATACCGTTACTGTATAAAGTGGATCTCATTGTGAAAGACCTATTACTGGAATATTCATGGGGTAGAGCCAAAGAATGTGAATTGTACAAGTTACCAATAGTATTGATTAAAAGAAGGAGCTCCGGTTTATAGAGAGGACCTCACCGTTTTAGAAGTAACCATAGAAACGATGGAACCCACTATTTATCCATTTCTATTTACTACTTTTTGTAGTTATTCTATTTTTTTATATCAAGCATCAAGGAAATTTATCCTTTCAAAGCAAAGGAAAATACCTATCAAAAAATAGTGGTGGGGAAGGTTAGAGTAGCAAAAGCCATTGGAATTTTTTTTTTATACATTGGAATAACTCGTTTGGTTATTAATAGACTAGTAAAGGGAAAAAGAATAACTAAAAAAAAGAATTAGTTATTCATCAAAGTTTGATTTATTCAATGACTAGAATTAAACGCGGATATATAGCTCGGAGGCGTAGAACAAAACTTCGTTTATTTGCATCAAGCTTTCGAGGGGCTCATTCACGACTTACACGAACTATGACTCAACAGAGAATAAGAGCTTTAGTTTCGGCTCATCGGGATAGGGGTAAACGAAAAAGAGATTTTCGCCGTTTATGGATCACTCGAATAAATGCCGTAATTCACGAAATGGGGGTATTCTATAGTTATAACCGATTCATACACAATCTGTACAAGAAGCAATTACTTCTTAATCGGAAAATACTTGCACAAATAGCTCTATTAAATAGGAGTTGTCTTTATACGATTTCGAATGAGATAAAAAACTAAGGGGGTTGAAAGAAATCCACTAAAATATTTGAAATAGAGTTCTAAAGAGAATGAGCTCGGGGAAGGTAGAGTAGAAATTAGTATTATAAAAAAAAGTCGTCAAAACAAAACGAGAGTATATAGTCGCTAAAAAAAGATTTATTCTTTTTCTTTTCGACGATTCTTTTCTTTTTTATGACAGACACAGACGTAACAATCAATTTTTGATTCTTGATTGGATTTTTCGAACAAAATTTTAATATCTTTTTTAATTCCTTCAGATTGGAATTGTTATTCAATTGAAGAATAGAATAAGTCTATTTTTTTCTGGTTCTAAGGCTAGTAGTTCTAGGGATCGACTCACTTCTTTCAAATTGTTTCTGATTATTAAGAAAAGGTAACAAAGATAAAATACGAGCTTGTTTTATAGCAATAGTGATTAATCGTTGTTGTTTTAAAGTCACTCTATTCACCCGTCTAGATAATATTTTTCCTTGTTCACTAATAAATCGACTAATTAAACTCATGTTTCTATAATCAATTCGATCCCCCGATTGGATCGGGGGCAAACGCCTACGAAAAGATCGCTTGGATTTAGTAAAAAGTCGCTTAGATTTATTCATAATTTTTTTATTCCTTATCTCTAAAAAAATCCTATTTTGATCGGATCAAAATAAAAACGATTTCTATTTCTATATAGGATAGAGTTTCTATATAGAATTAAGAATATAGGATTAGATTTCTTTCTATTGATTTAGTTGTTTATATTTATATGTAATAATATATAGATAATATAGATACTAGCATTATTCCTGTTCTTAAAATAAAAATTGACATACAAGCACTCAATTTATTTAATCTATTTCTTGATTTCCCCGTGAATTTTATGTTTATAACAATAGGCGCAGAATTTTCTCAATTCCAATCGACTAGGGGTGTTATGCCGATTCTTTTGAGTAATATATCTGGAAATTCCCGCTGATTCTTTCTTAATATCATTTCGAACACAACTGGTACATTCCAAAATAATTGTTACTCGAACATCTTTACCCTTGGCCATGAAACCTCCTTTGGATTTATGATTCACCCCAATCTTCTATTTTCATTTTAGGATCCAGAAAGAACAAGAACCAAAAAAATAGAAGCTGTTAACTAAAAAAAATTCTGAAATATTTCGTTGCAATGAATATTAATTAGTAATTAAATAAAAATCAAATAATAAGCAATACAATGATTTTGTGAAAACTATATTTAAAATCTTTGTACAGTCTTTTTTTTAAGTATCTCATAGGATACTCTTCCCCTAGCAACACTTTTTTTTTCGTTCTATTACTAATTTAATTGGATCCTGAACCCTCATTTTTATGACCTTGCGCCCCTTTTTTTTTTTCTAATTTTTTTTTTTAGAATGAATTAGAAAAAAAAAAAGGGGGTTAGTCCCCGATCATGGATTGTATCTCTAAAATTTTTCACCCCTTTCTGATATTAATAACTAGAATTAAAAAAAGGGAAATGTTAATGCATCCGGAAATAAACGATTAATCTCTATTAATAAACCTGCTAACGAACCGAACCATAGAGTACTTAGTACCGGTGCTACGGAAAGATATGTTTTTAGATCTCGCATTTGAAATCCTCCTTCTTTCTTCTTTAATTGTATTACATTATATATAGTAATATATATAACTACAGATGTACATGTAGTTAAGAAGTTCTTGTATTTGTATACGTAACTTCCGTCCCACACTTTCAAAATTAGAATTGAAATATTGTCTACTAGACCGATCTTATAGATTCCATTTTCAAATGGAAACGCCTATTTATGTAAAATTGAAAGAATTTTCGTAAAAAAAGTCATTTTTTTAATTATATGTTTGTTATCTGATATGAGAAAAAAAAGAAGAAATGAATTTGATATACCAATAAAAAAAGAAGAAGGATGTGGAAAACAAGACAGGAATTCTCTACAATGACACTGTAAACCAATTGAAAGGGATGTAGCGCAGCTTGGTAGCGCGTTTGTTTTGGGTACAAAATGTCACGGGTTCAAATCCTGTCATCCCTACCTATTACTACTCTTCTGAGCAGTAACGAGGGATCTATTTTAGATCTATCCATTTTTAATAAAATGGGACATACATATAATTCTGAAATTTATGATATACTATGATATACTATGATATAGTATATACGTACAAAATCGATTCGGGTTAAAGAATGTCCTCTTTCTAGCCTTTTCCTTTTTTAGAAAAAACAAGAAAAACGCTCTTAGTTCAGTTCGGTAGAACGTGGGTCTCCAAAACCCAATGTCGTAGGTTCAAATCCTACAGAGCGTGATTTAACTCTTGTTTATTAGATTGTGTCAAAATGCCACTGTTCGCAAAGCATTGAGCAGCAATCTGAATTAGACCTAGACCTCCCGCATATGAAAGCAAGAAGGAGGTCAGTCAAAAAAAAGAGATGTTAATTAATCAAAAGTCCAACTGATCACCACGTCTGTATTGTAAATAAGCAGTTACGAATAAGCCAGCCAAAGTAATAGGAATTAGACCTAAGACGATTCCAAATAAAAAAACTTCAATCATTTCAATTTTCTTTTGTTTTCATTTTTGAAAGGTAGAAAAGAGAGGTACTATCTATTCCTAGCTCTTAATCTGTATTGCCGATGAATCGCAATGACCAAAATTGGGTAATTAATACGGTAAGAAACTATCGAACATACGAAATACCACCGAAATCCTTTTTTATAAAAAAATCTTCATTCAATTTATTTCAAATAAGTCGTATTTTGCTTAGACCAATAAATAGAACTGAGGTTATAGTTAAAGCAGCTAGTAGAAAACCGAAATAACTGGTTATAGTAGGCATGAAGGGACTCAATAAAATATGTTTTTTTATACATATG